ACTTTAGACTAAGGCCTTGGGTCTCAAAATCATTATAAAAAAGATTATGAATTTTAGACTCCGACTGAAAACGAAACTTTTTAGTTCTGACTGTTCTGGATAAACAAAAACTAGATTTCTAGTACGGATAAAATTGATTATTAAAAATGAACTTACGAAGATGAAGATACTAATTAAGTAGTATTGATATTGAACATTTCCATATGAATATACGAATGGAAATGCATCTTTCTTCATTGTTTGCTAAACTTTATTGAATATAGACAATTCAACATGAATTTCCTATTCTTATTTAAAGTAAGCCGCCGCTATGGTGAAATTGGTAGACACGCTGCTCTTAGGAAGCAGTGCTAGAGCATCTCGGTTCGAGTCCGAGTGGCGGCATAAATATTTATTCATGTTAAATAAATATTTATTCATGTTAATAATAAAGATACAATAGATCTAATAGTATAATAGATCTAATAGAATCTAAAGAATCTAAATTTTTCAATATTTTAGATTCTATTTAAGCCCCCAATTTCAATTTTTTAAAAAGGACTTTTCTTTATGATATTTGCGACCTTAGAGCATATATTAACTCATATTTCCTTTTCGATCATCTCAATTGTGATTATAATTCATTTGATGAACTTATTAGTCTACGAAATCGAAGAATTACGTAATTCGTCAGAAAAAGGAATGATAGCTACTTTTTCCTCTATAACAGGGTTCTTAGTTATTCGTTGGATTTCTTCGGGACATTTTCCTTTAAGTAATTTATACGAATCATTAATTTTCCTTTCATGGAGTTTATCCATTATTCATATAATTCCGTATATTAAGAATTATAAAAATGATTTAAACGCAATAACTGCACCAAGTGCCTTTTTTACCCAAGGTTTCGCCACGTCAGGTCTTTCAACTGAAATGCATCAACCCGCAATATTAGTACCTGCTTTACAATCTCAGTGGTTAATGATGCATGTCAGTATGATGTTATTGAGCTATGCAGCTCTTTTATGCGGATCATTATTATCAGTTGCTCTTATAGTGATTACATTTCAAAAAAAAATCGATTTTTTTTTGAAAAACAAGAATTTTTTAAGTTTAAGGAAATCATTTTTCTTTGGTGATATGGAATATTTGAACGAAAAAGGAAGTATTTTAAAAAAGACTTCTTTCCTATCATTTAAAAATTTTTACAAATATCAATTAATTCAGCATTTGGATTCTTGGAGTTATCGTGTCATTAGTTTAGGGTTTACCTTTTTAACCATAGGCATTCTTTCTGGAGCAGTATGGGCTAATGAAGCATGGGGTTCATATTGGAATTGGGATCCTAAGGAAACTTGGGCATTTATTACTTGGACCATATTTGCAATTTATTTACATACTAGAAAAAATTCAAAATTGCAAAATCAAGTTACGAATTCGGCATTTGTAGCTTCTATAGGATTTCTCCTAATTTGGATATGCTATTTTGGGATCAATCTATTAGGAATCGGGTTCCATAGTTATGGCTCATTCCAATGAATATCTAATTGAATAAAATAAACTGCATAAAGGATACATAAAAGAATCGTCAGATACACAATGAAATTTTGTGCGAGTTTTTGAGAACCTTTTAAATAGAGGAATTATTCAAATGGTTCTCAAAAACTTTAGATATATCTAATTACAATTCTAATTAACACTTACCTTTTTTTCATTGCACAACGAAGAATCGTGAAAATATGAAAGTCAAAGAATTCTAAGACTTTTTTTTTTCCAATTAATTAAATTTCTTGAATCTAAAAAAAGAATTAGTATCTATAAAAAGATAACTTGTACCTTGTCAACCGATAACGGGAGAACAAATCAGGATAAATACCAATTCCTATTACAGATAGAAAGATATAGATCAAGACAAAAAGTTCTCGTAGTCCAGAATCAAAAAAATTCGAGTTTGTAATATTAAAGAACTTGTATCCATAGAAAATCTGACGTAATATCGTGACATAGATAATAAAAAATAGAAGTTAATATCATTCCAATTGACATTACAAAAGTAATTAACATTTTTGGTATGAAAAGATATTTTGGACTGGTAATTATTCTAAAAAAGAGTAAGAATTCTGTAACAAAATCACTCATTCCTGGCAATGCAAGAGAAACCATCGAGAAACTACTAAACATGATAAAGATTTTTGACATTGGAATAGGTATCCCCCATCTCTTCGAGATCTTCGAGATAAAAAAAAAAGGTATTCTATCACAACTTGTTCCTGCTAAGAAAAAAGCGCAGCACCAATCATAGTCTTTGTAAAATGATTTCATTAAGTCCTATGCCAGTTATTCCTATAATTAGGAAATCTATACCTAGAATTCCTATTAATAAAAAAAAAGAACCTCCGGCTACCTTCGGTAGTGCACAAAATAAACTTTGTAGTCGAGTATAGACATTTTTTTCCTCCCCACATGGATAAAAATAAATAAAAAAAAGGAATTCATTTTAATTCCTACATGATGAAAAAAAGGAAAAAATCTCGAGAAGAAAATGATGCTATTTGACCACTATACATTGCTAACATCAAGAAATAGAAAAATCGCGGATTTTGAGTAATTGGCCAAGCTACTAAAGTAGTTCTAAATCCTGTCAGTAAAAAGGGTCCTATGGAAAGTCCATCGGTTTCCAGTCTCGATTGAAAATCAAAAAGATTGATCCATTTAGAATCTTTCTTGGATTGAGTTAATGGATCGGATCGTCCAATTGGAAAATGATAAAAAATGATAACAAAATAAATAGATCATTAGAAGGAACTCTAGGATACATATATACATATATATATACATATATATATATAGTATACCACCTATATACCTTATTTCTCCTATGAATGAAAAAGATAATTGAAGAACCCGCAAATATGGGCAAAACAAAAAGTATTGTTAACCAAGGAAAATAACTCGTGATAAAGACAAGATAAGATTATACCAGAAAAGCCCGTGCTCGGGAGAAGAATAATATATTCTCTTTTCTCGAATACGGGCTTTTGTCGGTAAAGAGGAATCAAATGATTCAAGTGGAGTTTTTTGTCACATATCAATAAGAAAGACCCATGCTGCGAGTTGTTTCATGCCATAAATAAACACGGACACTCAAAAAATCCGTTGGACAAGCGGATTCACATCTTTTACAACCTACACAATCTTCGGTTCTTGGCGCAGAAGCAATTTGCTTAGCTTTACATCCGTTCCAAGGTATCATTTCCAATACATCCGTGGGGCAAGCTCGAACACATTGGGTACATCCTATACATGTATCATAAATCTTTACTGAATGTGACATTGGGTCTATAAATTCCAGTTTTGAACACAAAAAATTTTCAATCTGGTAAAATAAGAAAATGAAATAATCATATATTTTCTATTGTAGACACCAGATGAATCAATGATTTATCAAAAATTTAAGAATCAATAGATTTTTTAATCTGTTTATGATAAAGGACCAAGATATTTTGATTTCTATTTCAATAACCATGAAATATAAGTTTACGAATTCAATTCATGTTAATTTTACTATATGTATATAGAATGTATATAGATATAGAATATAGAAAGATTCTAGTATATAGGTATAATAATTATATAGATAGATATAAATAGAATTAATTTGATATTAGGTTAGTGATAGAAGAGGTTAGTAACTCTAAATCTCAATCACAAATCTATATGAAAAAAATGAAAAAAGAGAAGAAAGAAAAGAAATAAGTAAATAATAATAAGAGAATTTTAGATTCTATTCATATTGAATTCTAATTATATTATCTTAATATTCTAAATAGAATCTAATAGAATTAGAATATTCTAAAATTAGAAATTTTGATTTCTATGTGAAAATAGAAGAATTATGACTAATTCTTCAGCAAATTTGATTGATTAATACGAATTGATTTTCTGTTACGAAGGATCGACGAAACAATAGCTAGTCCAATAGCTGCTTAAAAAGCAGCAATGGCTATAACAAAGATTGAGAAAATTTCTCCTTTTAATTGTTGACTATCAAATAGATTGGAAAATGTGACGAGATTTAGATTCACCGAATTCAGTATAAACTCAAGACACATAAGTGTTCTAGCCATGCTTCGACTTGTGATCAGTCCATAGATACCGATAGGAAATAAATAAACACTTAGAAGAAATACATGTGCTAACATTATTAATAAATTCCTCATATCTCTCAATTCATTGAAATATGAACAAAAATTAAACCGATTAAGTTGACTAGAATAGAAGAATTACAGAACAAAAGAATATATTCACAGTAGATTGAGAAAAAAATAGATTAAATCCATTTTCATTCTTTTAATAAAAAAAAGAAGTTCTTCTTTACTTATTCTATTTTATATTAGTTATATTAGATTATTGATGAGTCATAGTAATTGCACCTATCAAAGAAAGTAAAAGAATTAGATAAATGAGTTTAAAAGGAAGAGAAAAACCTGTGGATAAATGAATCCCAATTTGTTGAACGTTACTTATGAAAAAATCCTGTTCTATAATCTGATTTGATCTTGTAGTCCAAAAAATTCCGTACCATAACGTATTTGGGAGAGTAGTAATTCAATGAAAAAAAATACTTGTACAAACCAATGAAGTGATCCTATTTCCAAAGGTCCGCAAATAGGAATCATTGGAATATTCTGAACCGTTCATAAACAGCACAGCAAATATGATTAATACATTTATGGTTCCCATAAATAAGGAACTGCGTGGCAGCTACAAAATAGGAATTTAAAAAAATATAGAATTAAGGATATACAAAAAAGAAGAACCAATACCAATGAAAAGGCAGAATAAATGGGATTGGTAAGTAATACTATTCCCAGACCTCCAAATATAAGAACTGATCCCATAAATATTACTAAAGATATTGAATAGTTACAGGTAAATGATTTGTATGGGATAAGGTAATTATGAAACTTTGTCCAATGTATCTTGTGGCTCATATTTTTTTTCCTTAATTCATTTTTTCATTCTTTTCTTAAAATGAAAAAGAACAAGAATAATAATAAGAAATTCAAATTTAATTAAGAAATTTTTGGTTCCCGAATATTTAATTGATCCATTAATTTCTTATAACGCACTTTATTTTTCTTTGACAAATAAGTCAATAATCGTTGACGTTTTCCTAGAATTATTCGTAGACCCCTTTGTGATAAAAAATCTCTTTTGTGCAATTCTAAATGTGAAGTAAGTCTTCGTATCTTACTGGTGAAATGGAATACTTGAAATTCAACAGATCCACTATTTTCTTCTTTTTCTTCTTGTGTAATAACTGAGATGAATGAATTTTTTTTGACCATAAATGAAAATTTGTATCTTTCTTTTCTGTGAATTTTACCGATCAGGAAAAATAAAATAAAAAAATAATAATAAAGAATATTTCTTATGCCAGTTATTTTTATCTTTTCATCTAGTATACATCAAAATTGGATTATATTCATATACTCTTTTTTTCGTTTATGTGGTTTATGTTTTTATGTTTTGTATATTTTAATCAAAATATACAAAACATATATGTATTCACGAAATAGAACAATTTCTTTGTTCTTTTTACTTAAATAAATTAAACTCTTCCTAATGAAAGTTGATATACTATAAAACTATAAAATCAGCATCATGTATTATAGTATTATTACATAGTGTATATGTTTTTTGGCTTTCTCATTTCTCATCTACCAAATATGTTAGACGATATGTAGGAAATCAACTCTAAATTCTTTTTCATTGGAATTGAATTGATTCCTAATTGTTAATACATATGTATTCTTGACATACTGAAACGACTGCTGTTATTGGCATCAAACCAATAGCGATTCATACAAGCTAAATCTTCTAATCTATAATTGGGCCAAAGAAACAATTTGAATTTAATGAAATTTTTTCTATCTGTATTAATATGTTTGTTCTCATTCAAAAATTGCCCACAGTTTCTTATTTTATTTTCATTGCAAAATCTTGGATTTCTATCCACAACATGAAAATTCCGGGAATTTAAACAAATTCGAATTCGAAATTCTCTACGACGTCTGGGGGATAGAATATTTTCAGGAACAAGTAAATCATAATGATTTTTGTCTCCACTCAAAAATATGTTGCTGTGTCGTGCAATGGATTTTTCAAACCCCCCTTTCTCAATTCTTTTTTTTGTGTATTTTTTATTTGTTTGGTACTTCTTATTATCGACTGATAAAATATCCATAGTTTGATATATAATAGATTTTCCGTCCCTTCGTATAGATAGACAAATTGGTTCAATAATAAATATTCCCTTTCTTATCAATTCTGCAAGAACTAGGTCCCTTTGAATCAACATTTCATCTAGATTTATTTCACCTCTTTGAATCGAAGATATAGCAATTTCCTTTGGATTTATCAGTCTAAGTAGGAGACAATATATCCTTATATTTTTCATTACTTTATTATTCAAATGATCAGCCCATCTTAGTTGAAAAAGTAAATATTTTCTCAAAAAGAAATCTAGTTCCATTTCATTCTTGCTCTTATATTGTTTTTTTTTTATACCTTTTTTTATTTCTAAGCTTGCATAATCTTCTTCAACAGCTTTTTTATTCTTTTGGTTTAGTAGATTAAATACAAGATTTATTTGGACTTGTTGTTGGTTTTCTTCCTGCTTGAAATTTACTAATTCAAAATCTTTTTTTTTCTTAGATGATTTTATGTTAATTTTTTTACTTTTTTCATTTATAGAAAAATGAAAAAAGAGTGATTTGATTGGGATGATCCAAGGTTGAATTTTATATACATCAAAAAGTAGTACAAATTCTGGGAAGAACCAAGTTTCTAGATTGGATATAGTATCATGATTGGATGCCATATCATTATCATAGAGCCTTTTTTTATTCATTCCCATGCAATCAAAAACGAAATTGCATGTTTTGCTCTCTTGATGAATTGTAGGAAAAAAAAGATCTTTTTTTTCCATTTTGTTGAAATTATTAATTTCAGTCTTAGTATTTTTCTGAATCTTGATGCCAATATGTGCATTGGTCCAGATCTCTATATTATTCTCAATATTATTCAGAAAACAAATATGAAGAATTCTACAATCAAAATATTTTCTATCCAAATTAGTATTCCTATCAATAAGAAATCCTTTTTCTACTTTTTCTAGATAATCATTACTAGGTATACTTACCAATACATAAAATGATTCAGGTTTCGATGTATTGAAATGATATGTAATTTCTTGGTCCCCTTTTTTTTCTAATGTTGATTCAGAAATGTATAAATTAGGGAGGCTTATGTATTTATATGATAAAATATCATATCTGTAATGTTTTTTCCATTTATTTTTTTTATTCATAAATGAATTCTCTGCATAGTCATTTTCTTTCATGGAATAAATGAATCGATCTTTTTTATAGAAATCCAATTGGTTTGATTCCTTATTTTGAATCATACGATGTTTATCAATTCTATTTCTCCATTCTTTAGGTACTAATACTAATTGATACTTTTTTTTTTTAGATAAATCGTATTGATAATAACTTTTTAACCAGTTTTTCCATTCGTTCATTACAAACGTATTAATTTGCTTATGTTTTGATTTATAATTAAATATTCCGTGTATCATATAATAGTCTTTTAAATTATCCTTAAAAAAAGGATAGCTCCCTTGATATTGAAGTACAGGTCTCAATTGATACTTATTAAGTAATTGGTTTTGTGATATTTTGTAAAAAACATATGCTTGGGATAGGGAAGATAAGTTCCAATAAGTATTGGAATTTTTATTGCTAGTATTAGTATTATCAATATTTGAAATATTTGAAAACAATTTTTTTATAGTCAAAAGAAAATTCATTGTATTTTGATTTCTTTCATCAATTCCTTCTTGTTCTTTATTTATTCCATTGTTGTAAATGGATTTATTAAAGATCTTTTTTGTTGATTCAAAGAAAAGTTGTGTATTGATCTTAGAAAAGGTAATGGTACATAAAAAAATATCTATGTATATTTTTTCAATAAATGATTTGATAAAGTAGTGTGATTTACGCATTAATCGGATATTTTTCCTTTTTAATATTTTCCAAATATGCTTCTGTAATCCCGATCTTTTATTATCATAAATTATAACTATTTCTTTTTTTTTCTTGTCTTTTGCAGTTTCTTCAATTTGATTCCTGATTTGAATTGTCTTATCAGAAAGATCTTTCATTCTTCTTTCTATTAGTGAATAATTGAACCAATTTATCGTTTGATTTAGAACGGATGATTCACTAGTAATATTTCTTTTTAAATCTTTTTTCTTTTCGTTTGATTCATATACTTTTTCTTTCCTCACTTCATTTGATTCATATACTTTTTCTTTCCTCACTTCAAATAATAAATTTAGATTTGCTTTATCCAGTTTTTTCATTATTAGGTTGATAATTCGAACTATTTGGATGACTCCTTTTTTTTTTCTTTTTTGAAGTTCTTTATAAATAGGTTCAAAAAAGAAAGGTCGTTTTCGAGGAGAACCAAAGGGAAGTTCCGCTTCCATTCCCCAGACTGTTAAAAAACAAAAATTTGTTTTTTTTTCTTTTTTTTTCATTAGATCTCTATGATGAGATCGTGCCCTAGATTTTTTCCAAGGTTTCAGACAGAAAGGATCTAAAATCTTTATCTGAATACCGTCTATTAACCAAGCTTGGGGAAATTCTGTTTCTGATAATTGAACACCGTTATAGGTGCATTTAATATGGATTTCTCTATTCCATTCCTTAAAATCCTCGTCCCACTCGGGAATTTGAAATAATAAAATACGGAAAAGATTTTTGGCTATTATTAATGAAGGCAATATAATGTATTTTCTAAGAAAAGATTGGGTTACTAACATCAAACCTCTTATTACTTGAGTAAATATAAAGGTATCCCAAGCTTCTGATATTTCTATCTGTTCATTTTTATATTTTTTTTCTTCTTTCTCCTTTTCTTCTTTTTTATCTTCATTTTCAAAATAGGAAATTTTTAATTCTGATTCTTGTTCTCTCCCCATCCAATTCCTAAAAATTATATTCTTAATTTCGTTGATATCAAAAAACGAAAAAAAAGATGTTTTGTCTAGACGATCCAAAAAAAGAGGAGAATGTACATTTACTTGAAAGAGGTTCCAAATAACTGTTTTACGTCTTTGAGCGCGCATGGATCCTTTGATTAGATTGCGACGAAAATCCGATTGTTGTGAGTAACGTATCAAAGCCACCTCTTCCTCTTCCGTTTGATCATCATTTTTATCATTGTTACTAGTATTCTGAAGACTAGAAAGAGAATTGGTATTCTGATCATTATCGTTATAAATTATCATATGTTTGGCTCTTCTTGAATGAATCTCATAATATTCTTCCTCCAAATCTTCTTCATTTTCTTCTTCCTCTTCTCTCAAATTCTCGGTTAATTTGTATGACCATCGAGAAACCTTTTTACTGATTTCTTCTTTTCTAATTCCAATAGATTTCTTTTTCATTATTTTTTGATCTTTTGTATGTGTTGTAATTACATCAAATAAAAATTGAAAATATTTTGCTTCACTTTCTGAATCAATTACTTTTTCTTCTGTAGAATTCAAAAATGATTGACGGTGAAGTTCTACGGAATCATTAAGAAGTAGATCATGAATCTTATTTATAAAAAAAAATTCTACTAAATCTTCTGTATCTGTATAAGTATTCATGATTACACGTGAATCTAATTCTTTTCTCGTTCCTCGATATGGTCCGTTCAAAAAAGGATCATAAGCTTTTGGCAAGCATTTCTTTTTTTTTTCATCATCACATAATATGGTTTTTTTTTCAAGCATATCCAGACTAGAGGATCTCTCATTTTTTTCTATAATTTGGATTCGGCTTCTCAATTCATTGTTCAAATTGCACTTTTTTTTTTCATTAGCATAAATCCAAGAATTATAAAGATCTTCGTCATATAGTTTTTCTATTATGTACAAATAAATTCTTCGTTCTAGCATTTCCGA